TTCATTTTATATTCCCGTAAGGTCGTCAAGTAACTCAAAAGGGAAGAAGGAATAATAAGAAAGGATACTTTGATTTTATATAATTTATATATATATATAATATATAATAAGTAAGAATGGAATAATAAGTAAGAATGGAAATAACCCCTCATCTTTTTATTGCTGCTTTAATAGCAAGCATTTTTGTGTTCAAAGCAGCTAAATTCTTTTAGCTAGGATTTGTTGGAACAAAAAAAGGCCCGGCTAGGTATTGACCAGGCCAGGCCGTGGGAATAAAGGGAACAAAATCAAAGGGGTCTTCTTTATTTTTCTTTATATTTGTCTATTGGATCTTTCGAGCCCTTACTTAGATCTAAATGAAATTGCTGGTCAAAGTTGTACATATCTATATCATAAAGAAAGAGAAAGCAAGACTTTTTTCTTACTTCATGTGTAATGTAACATAGTCATTATTCTCTTGTTCAATTGGGGGAGATGGCTGAGTGGACTAAAGCGGCGGATTGCTAATCCGTTGTACGAGCTATTCGTACCGAGGGTTCGAATCCCTCTCTTTCCGTTTCCCATGGATGATTGATTTATCTTTCAAATTGTGCAAATCCCTTTTTGCCTAGTTCAGCGTGTGGAATAGATAACAAAATCCTAAGAAATAAAATCAAGCAAGGAAAATGAAAAACCCTTTTTATTCTTCACGTCCAGGATTACGTCCTGGATCATTAGATAGAAATCCAAAGATGAACAGAGAAACAAAGAATATCACTACTGTGTAAACGAAAAGTTTGAGAGTAAGCATGACACAATCTCCAAGATCATTTTTTTTGAAAAAAAAACGAGAAAAGAGAATAGATCCTCCAGTTTTTATACTATAATATCAGTTTTTATACTATATATTCTAAATATTAGAATATTCTAAATATTCTATTTTGACACCAAGAAATGAAGTGATTTCTAGAAATAGAAAAGGATTTTCTGAAATTCAAAGTCATTTGTAATAAGAGTCCTTCATTACCAAAAATGGATTTCATACCCCAATTAGATATTATATTGTGGGGGACCCTAACTCTATTTAGGGTCTTTCGTTGGAAAAAGGTCAGAATGGCGAAATGGGTCGAGCCGAGTTTTGATTTCTCGAGGTTATCCCCGACTTTCCATGTTTGAATCGAAGGTTCATACTGTAAGACTTAGTTGATCTTCTGAATTGTTAGAATTTTTTTCTCGAACAAATCATGAATCTTCTAGGATAGTATTAAAGATTTTATCGAAAACTTACAGCAGCTTGCCAAACAAAGGCTAAGAGAAAAAAGAACAAAGGTATGACTGGCATAACATCTATGATGGGATTCAAAAAAGCATAGGCCTCAGGCAATTTGGCGAAGAAAAGACTAGTCGAATAAAGGGCAGAATTAAGACAGATACAGATCAAACTAAAGATATTAAGCATAACAGACATTTTGTTCTTGGAGATAATTGCATTTTGGTTGAGTTATTGATATAAATAAGGAAAAATGAAGTAAGGTAGACAAAAAGCCCTTCTTTTTCTTTGAACCCACCCAATCAAAAATCCTCCAATTCTCAAAAGAGAATAGAAGAAATCATACTTTCATACAATATCTTAATTGAATTCTATGTAATGATCAATAAATTCAGTTGAATTCTATATCTACACGTGTCAAAATCCTAACAAGAATCTAATCTATTCTAGAAAAAGATTTTCTATAGATATTTGGACTGGAATTGACGAACACGCAATACCAATATTAGTCTTTATTAGTGTCGAATAGAAATCTAAATGGGGCGTCGCCAAGTGGTAAGGCAACGGGTTTTGGTCCCGCTATTCGGAGGTTCGAATCCTTTCGTCCCAGAGTGTATCCATTCTATCAGAATTCAGAATAAAGATTCCTTTTTGAAACAACCTTCTGTTTAAAGGTAGAATCTTAGTCATAGAATTTGATTTTTCTTTCTTTTTTGATTTTGAATGATTCAGAGAAGAATCATATCTTTTTTTTTCACAACAAACTGAATGGAATTGGCTGCAAATGACATCCAGATGGAACTGAATATATTTGTGATCCAGGTAAGATGGTAACATAGATCACAAAAGTTTGCATTCAAAAAGGGTAGGGTGGGCTTTTCATCATATGCCCATTCCCTTCATATTGAAGGAAGTTAGTTACTTAGAAAAACCTTAGATCCATCTCTATTTGAATTTTCAATGATTTATTTTGAATCAAAATGCGAAGGGTCCTATTTTCCCTATCTCTTTTTCCCTGTCCCTTAAACTTAAATGGGGTATCCCAATTAGTAATCTTAACGTTAAAAAGAGATCTTTTTTAGATTGATGAATCATCATTCCCATTGAATTCGGGGAGTAGATGGCCGTTAATCAGCAACCGAAGATATTTATGAATCAAAATGCGAAGGGTCCTATTTTCCCTATCTCTTTTTCCCTGTCCCTTAAACTTAAATGGGGTATCCCAATTAGTAATCTTAACGTTAAAAAGAGATCTTTTTTAGATTGATGAATCATCATTCCCATTGAATTCGGGGAGTAGATGGCCGTTAATCAGCAACCGAAGATATTTATGAATTTCAATCTCTGTGTCTGTTCGAATCACATTAACAAAGAATTAAGTTACATATGTAACCGATGTATTTTCTTTGAACTTTGTAAGTATTTGGTGTTTGGCTTTAATGAATAATTGTAAATCAATGTTAACAATTGAGACGGGGGGTGACTCATACATTTTATTCACTTGAATGGCAAAATTGCAGAAAGATTTCAGGTTAAACAAAATATGAAAATACATAGAAATGAGGAAATGCTTAGCTTATATGTATGTATTGTTTGATTTCGTTGTATTTCAGTGACAGCAGTCTTTCGATTTTTGTGAAAAAGAATTGGAATTGCTTCAATGTGAAAATGGAAATATTTAACATAGAATATCCATAACAGTTGTTCAGTTTATCTGATAAATATGAAAACCCTCTAGTCGTCCATCTGATTGATAAAATCAGAATCCAAAGGACCTAACTCTTCCCTTACATCAGTCTTTTTTAGCCATCTCACAAAAAAAAAGAAATTGGATTTATTGTTCGATTTAGTTATCTGCTTTTAAATTATTGATGAATCAGTTCGAAAAGAAAGAGAGATTTCTCTTTGTTTGATGATCAGACGTAGTCTTTACTGTCAAACTTTATTCAAATAATGATGTCGAAATAGGAAACTTTTTCAATTATAAACATTTTGAATGATTTCTTAAGAGTTGAATCTTTGATATTTGAAGAAGTTGGAGTTAGGTCAATGTCAATCTAAATCTAGCCCTAGCCTATCGAGTCACTTCAGGATGGAGATTCAAAAAGACTACATTTATTCGTATTATTTGTATTAGTTAGTTATGCTAGTTCTATATTTCTCTTAGATATTTCTGTTAGTTTGTTTTTTTTTTTTTAGAAAAAATGTTGCATTGATAAAAGAGGGGTCTTGCTAAGATTTTTCAGAACAATCTTTACCATCTATGTATAGAAGAAAAAAGGATAGATTACTATGTCTATGTACCGACTGAACTGAACCAATGACTATTCATGATTTCATAATTGAATCAATTTCATACGGGTTCCAAATTAGAGGAATGTTATGGTAAAACTTCGTTTGAAACGATGTGGTAGAAAGCAACGTGCGACTTGAAGGACGCGATCCGATGTGGATTCTTAGTCTTACATCCACCATTTTATATCGGAATGAAGGTGCTCTCGGCTCGACATCATTTGTTCCACTATAACCCCTCTTTTTTGTTGGGTTGTATTGTAAATAAACATAGTCCATGATGGAGCTCGAGTAGAAAGTATTAATTCATTTCTCGGGGGCAAGGATCTAGGGTTAATGCCAATCAATAAATTGAAACTACTTCGTAAGTAGATCTTCGATATAGAAATCGAAAGGATCCGATTTCAGCAAGTTTCAATTTTAAAAGCAAATTTGTTGGAGTTGAGAAAACTCTTTTGATCCAAAGTGTATCACGCGAGAATCAACTGTTCCTATGATTCTTTGGTAGAAAGAAATCACAAAAGGGGTATGTTGCTACCATTTTGAAAAGATTAAGAAACACCGAAGTAATGTCTAAACCCAATGATTTAAAACAAAGAGAAAGGATCCCAAAACAAGGAAACACCGTTTCAATTGTCTCAATAACTGGATCAAAATAAAGAATCCAAATAGATTTTAAATGAGACAAAAATAAGGGGGGTTAAAGACTACTCAATAAATAAAATTGCCTAAAGATTTTCCTTTGAGCTATTTTTGAGAATTATGCAACTTGAGTTATGAGTACAAATGATTTTTTTAGGAGGGAAGAAGAAAAAAATGAGTGAAATCTTAGTCTAATTTATTTTATGGACCTTTTTGCCATTCATTAGAATTCTATATATAGTATAGAGAAAACTGTGAATCATTTTTTCTCGAGCCGTACGAGGGGAAAACTTCCTATACGTTTCTAGGGGGGGGTATTGTTTATCTACATCTATCCCAATGAGCCGTCTATCGAATCGTTGCAATTGATGTTCGAGGCCGAAGAGAAGGAAGAGATCTTCGGAAAGTGGGGTTTTATGATCCGATAAAGAATCAAACTTATTTAAACGTTCCTGCTATTCTCTATTTCCTTGAAAAAGGTGCTCAGCCTACAGGAACTGTTAAGGATATTTTAAGGAAGGCAGAGGTTTTTAAGGAACTTCGCCCTAATCAAACGCAATTAAAGAAATAAAAAAGGGGGGTGATTCTTATATAACTTTGTTTTGTATTGTATAATTTTTTTTGACTTCTTACTTATTTTACTTATTGATTCCCCCATCTAAACCTTTTTCTATCTATGTAGTGCTAATCCAACACAAGTCCTTTTTTTGAATATTATTGAAATTGAATTTCTTTTTTCATTGTATTCTTTTCTCAACATTTATATTGACAACAGCATATCGAACAAATATAATTCATTGTGATAAGCGGATTTTTT